ATTTAACCCTCCCTTTTTCCCATTACCAAGAACTTGTTTCAGTTGCATATCATAAGGAATTCGAAGAACTGCTTCAAATACAGTATCGGGAAGCACAGTTTGGGGAACTTCAATATCCACGGGCTTATTAGCTAAATGGCAATTGGCACATACAATTCGTCCGGTTGCTTCTCGTGGGTTTTCATAACCCTGCTGCGCAAAAATGGGATATGCATTTGAAATAGATGTCCGAGTTATTACGTATATCATGATCGATACAGAAATCGATCGAATCATCTGTTCCTTTACCCAAGAAAAAGTATTTCTATTTTCCATATCCAATCGCAGATCCCAGAATTTCTACAATAAATTAGATAGGTAGCTAAGCTAATCTAGTTCCCTATACACGAGTCTGTTGTCATTCTACTGCAACAGTTGTACTGGAATGATGAATACCTTGAGCAGGTAGAAATAGAAAGAATTTTGCTAAAATGGAAAAGGGCTTTCTTTCTAAAGGAAGAAAGATGCTAATTTGATTAATATCAGGAAATCGAATGAGTTTATGCTTCACTAATTGAATGATAAATGACTACAAGCGAAGGAGATAGACGGTTTAAAGAAAAAAAGATCCAAAATTTAAAACATGTATCTAGAATCACTGGAAAACTACAAACAAAAATAGTGAAAATTAGCTCATTAGGAGCCCATCCAAGATCGTTGTAGACCCAACGAATTAGTAGTTCCCAACCGCGGGTGGAGTGAAATCCAACAAAAAAATCAGTAACTAAAAGAATCAAAAAAGCTTTTATTGAGTCATTTAAGTTATAGAAGAATTCCTGAACCCAAGAATTCAAAATGACAAGTTCCTCTTTACCCAGAAAAAAAGAACCACTTAGAATAGCCAAACAGATTATATTTGTCGAGAAATGCAAAATGATATGGAGATGATCCTCATTATCTATTTTGACCAATTGTATTATTTCCTTGTGTATTCCTATAGGAGGTTTTTGTACATGTGTCTTCGGTTTCTCTTTTATCATTTCGTCCAAGAGAAAAAGTTCTTCTAATTCTATGAATCTTTCTAGAACCTTTTTCTCTTGAATATCAGTTAAGAGAGTTTCAGATTGCCTGGTATTCCACCAATTCTTAATCCAAAGTTCCAGACATTTGTTAAAAGAGAAAGAGACTCCCCAGGGCAAAAGTACGATAAATACAAGATATAGGAAAGAAGGCAATGCTTTCTTTTTTTTCATTTTTGATCTGTAAATTGAGTTGTTAATGAATCTGCTTCATTCGCTGACTCTATTTCATTCGCTGACTCTATATGATATTTCTTTTTATTTGAAGCAAAAATTCTATAACAAGGTTTGAGACCTTGTATCTATTCCTCTTTTTTGTATACTAGTGGAATTTCATTGCATTGGGTTCTTTCTTAGATCTAGATGGAGTGGAATAGAGAAATAGAATAAAAAAAAAAGCCCTTTCGGATGAAAATGGAAGAATATTATGCCATATATCTCACTTGGACAAAACAAATTAGAAGCAATTTTCTCTTATCCTCGTTTGTTCCTTTCCTTAGATAAATACTCCAAAATCTCCTTACAATAACGAATCCAATTCATTCAATTCATTTCAAAAAAATGAAATCGGTATTCAAAATACTTCAATTGGTACGCGCAAGAAATAGGCCAATTCGGCAGCTTTTTGTTCAATTTCTCGTGGAGTAAAAAACTTCTCATCAGTACGAGTCAAGGGAATGACCCCCTGGCCCCGGATTTCCATATAAAGGATACGACGAGGATAAAGACCCTCTTTAACCTGAATTCTAATTGATTGGATATCCCGCATAAGGAATCGAAGGAAGACGCGACGTTTTATTCCAGGGAATCCCCAACGAAAAATGCACACTATTCCCTCTTTTCTATCGAATCGGTCATAACCACTGCCTACATTCCACAAAATAGTGCACCACAAGTAGGAGCTAATGAATAGGCCCGCGATTCCGTAGAAAGACATCACGACCCCCTGTGGAAAAAAAAGAATTTGTTGAGATGGAAGTACAGATATCATATTCTTACCAAGATAACTGGAAGCCCCAACCGATAAAAATCCTAGTGAACCTAGAAAAAGAATACAGGCCCAGAAAAAATTACCTCTTTTTCGAGAACCTTTTAGAAGTTCTATCCATATGTGTTCTGATCGCCAATTCATATTAGATATACTAAATCCAGCAGCGGTCGATTGAAATTGAGAGAATAAGCTAAATGATTTTGACTTTACTTTTTTTTGATTCAGAAATCGCCTTCAGTAACTAGTACTCCTGTGAAATAATTGGTTAGATACATTGACTTTCTATTCAAAAAATATCTGTTGATCCACTTAAAATAAAACTCGCTATACCCGGCTCCGCATATGCATGCATTTATGCTCGTAGCCTATATCCGCATCCATAGCCGTTTTTCATTTGTGTGTAGAAAGAGCCACATACCCTACCATATTATATTACTTACACTAAAAAATATCTGTATTATGATATGATCCTGCGTGGAAATACATTGAGAAAATTCGGCCCCATCGGTTCTAGACAATCTTATTTTTCTGCACATAAAGAAATAAAGAAGCCATTGCAATTGCCGGAAATACTAAGCCTACTAAAGGCACGAAAATAGAAGGTAAGTTAAAATCCGTCATAGAATAGGTGTCTCAATTCAAATTTACTATTTCTATCTATTCGAAAAATATCTTAGGATTCTTATAATATAATTAAGTATATCTATTATAAGGAATATTGACTATTGTATTTTTTAGTTTGCAAAATAAAGATTTTTTATAGAATACTATAGAATACTTTAGTATTCTATAAAAAAAAATGAATGGAATGGATAATAAGAAAATTGCAAAAAAGGAGATTAAAAAGATTTTCTTTTTCTTTTCCCGTCCTCATGGCCTTTCTATCCTTCTAATCGAACTTGAAATTGGATTCAAAAGAAAGCGATTGTGAAAATGAAATACCTCTTTCAGAATACCCTTTTAAAAAGGTCTCAGTACGACTTTTAGTCGAATGCGCCCATTTCGAATCCTAAATCAGTTTCGTCTACCTACTTCCACATGCAATACTTCTTCAACCACTCTCGGACCCCCACAAACGCAAGATGCGCGTCAGGTTTTGAAATAAGGATATCCCCCAACCCCAGTATACCGAATACTCGCTCTTATCCTATCCCACCGGTTGTAAGGATTCATACATAGGGCTTTTTAGTTGATTGATAGTGCCGTAAAGTTGAAGCTTTTTTAGACTTTTTTATTAAGCTGTAATTTCCTTCCTGCATACGTGCTCCTCTATCCTCTAGAAGCTCATACAATAATGCGCGGTAAAGGCGGAAAAATAGCATACTCAATCAAAATCAAAGGGCAAATTCTCTTACCTACTACAGATCTCATACTACCCCCTTAGACTTTTTAAGGCGATATACCACCCAAAGGGTATGAAAATGCCGGGTGGAGTTAGCTTTTCGACGAAAACCCGTCCCGTGCAGCGAAGTCCTGTTAGTAAGATAAGACCCCGCGCAAGACACAAGAATGGATTATAGAAGAATATTATTCCGAATACTCCTCCGGACGCGTATAGTAGCATTGCGATTCCTAATCTTTTTTCATTGATTCTTTCCCAATAAATAAAGACTTTTTCTGTAAATACTGCGTATTTGATTCCATTATCATATGATAATACTATATTTGTATTTATTTATTGTATTATACCTTTATATATTCTAAATATATAGAATAGAGGAATCTCGATTTGTCAAGTCTCATGATCGTATCAAGATCTATTTTTATTCGGCTCAATCTTAAAAAAAAGATTGAGCCGAGTTTAATTGCAATCAATTAGAAGAATAAAGAAGAATTACTGCATTTCGTAACTGCTTTTTTCTCTTTCTATTTTGCTTCTTTTTTATTTAGACCTTCTTTATATCTAGTTTTATCTACTTATCTAGTTTATCTACCGGCTCGAACTCAAATTTGATCGCCTTCCATATTTCACAAGCTGCGGCTAGTTCAGGACTCCATTTGCAAGCTGCTCGGATAATTTCATTACCTTCACGAGCAAGATCGCGCCCTTCGTTACGAGCTTGTACACAAGCTTCTAAAGCCACCCGATTAGCTACTGCACCAGGTGCATTTCCCCAAGGATGTCCTAAAGTTCCTCCACCAAATTGTAATACGGAATCATCTCCAAAGATTTCGGTCAGAGCTGGCATATGCCAAACATGAATACCCCCTGAAGCCACCGGTATAACACCTGGCATAGATACCCAGTCCTGAGTGAAAAAGACACCGCGAGCACGATCTTTTTCAATAAAATCATCGCGCAATAAATCAACAAAACCTAAAGTCATTTCGCGTTCCCCTTCTAACTTACCTACTACTGTACCGGCGTGGACATGATCTCCCCCAGACATACGCAATGCTTTAGCTAATACACGAAAATGCATACCATGATTTTTCTGTCTATCAATAACTGCATGCATTGCCCGGTGAATGTGAAGAAGTAGGCCATTGTCGCGGCAATAATGAGCCAAAGTAGTATTTGCGGTGAATCCCCCAGTTAAGTAGTCATGCATTACAATAGGAACCCCTAATTCCCTCGCAAATATAGCTCTCTTCATCATTTCTTCGCATGTACCTGCAGTCGCATTCAAGTAATGTCCCTTGATTTCACCGGTTTCGGCCTGTGATTTATAAATTGCTTCGGCACAAAAGACAAAACGGTCCCTCCAGCGCATAAATGGTTGTGAGTTTACGTTTTCATCATCTTTGGTAAAATCAAGTCCACCGCGTAGACACTCATAACACGCTCTACCATAATTTTTTGCGGATAATCCCAATTTTGGTTTAATAGTACATCCCAAAAAAGGACGGCCGTACTTGTTCAACTTATCCCTTTCAACTTGGATACCATGAGGCGGACCTTGGAAAGTTTTTGAATAAGTAGGGGGAATTCGCAGATCCTCCAGACGTAGAGCGCGTAGGGCTTTGAAACCAAATACGTTACCCACAATGGAAGTAAACATGTTAGTAACAGAACCCTCTTCAAATAGGTCTAATGGATAAGCTACATAAGCGATATATTGATTTTCCTCCCCAACAACGGGCTCGATGTGATAGCATCGCCCTTTGTAACGATCAAGACTGGTAAGTCCATCAGTCCAAACAGTTGTCCATGTACCAGTAGAAGATTCGGCAGCTACTGCAGCCCCTGCTTCTTCGGGCGGAACCCCGGGCTGAGGAGTTACTCGGAATGCTGCCAAGATATCAGTATCCTTGGTTTCATACTCCGGGGTGTAATAAGTCAATTTATAATCCTTAACACCAGCTTTAAATCCAACACTTGCTTTAGTTTCTGTTTGTGGTGACATAAGTCCCTCCCTACAACTCATGAATTAAGAATTCTCACAACGACAGGGTCTACTCGATATGGATTAGGCGTAAATGAAACCTTTGCAAAAATCTTTTAAAACAAAAAGGGTATTCAATTAATATCAACTCATTAAAGAAAATGGAGGGCATGCTTAAGTTAATGAATATGTTTCATTCATATATAATGCGTACACCCTGTGTATGTTCTATCCTATAGGAATTCTACTATAGGAATTCGATAGGAATTGAGTTGTTGTTATGGTAAGTTAACATGGTTCGTTATTAAACCATGGATTTGATTCACCAAATCCATCATTATTGTATACTCTTTGATAGATATAGCGCAACCCAAATCAATCCCTAATCCTTATTTTACAAGTTCTTAATAGGCCCCTTTCTTATTTTGAATGTAAATACCTAAATACTAAGAAAATTCTCTGTTGACAGCAATCTATGCTTCACAGTAGTATATATTTTGTATATCGAAGTCCTAGATAGGAAAGTAGAGTAGGGACAGATCCTCCACAAAAGGCTAAATGTATATGAAAAAAAAGATTGATTGAACTTTCCAACGGACTCATTCCATGAGTAAACGATTGAATGGGATTCGCTTGGGCAACGAAATCAAGTCCTCGTCCCCCTTTCTCTCTTATTGAATTAACTAATTCATTTCCTTTTGACTTTTGGATTTTTGGCTATTTTTTTTGATTTGGCATTATTCAACAAGAAAAAATTCGACAAATTCCTTTTTTTTTTTTGAAAATTATGTGATAATTATGAGAACCAATCCTACTACTTCTCGTCCCGGGGTTTCCACAATTGAAGAAAAAAGCATAGGGCGTATCGATCAAATTATTGGACCCGTGCTGGATATCACTTTTCCCCCGGGCAAGTTACCTTATATTTATAACGCTTTGGTAGTCAAGAGTAGAGACACTGCCGGTAAGCAAATTAATGTGACTTGTGAGGTACAACAATTATTAGGAAATAATCGAGTTAGAGCTGTAGCTATGAGTGCTACAGACGGGTTGATGAGAGGATTGGAAGTGATTGACACGGGAGCTCCTCTCAGTGTTCCAGTCGGTGGAGCTACTCTCGGACGAATTTTCAACGTTCTTGGGGAACCCATTGACAATTTTGGTCCTGTAGATATTAATGCAACATTCCCTATTCATAGATCTGCGCCTGCCTTTATCGAGCTAGATACGAAATTATCCATCTTTGAAACAGGTATTAAGGTGGTCGATCTTTTAGCTCCTTATCGACGTGGAGGAAAAATAGGACTATTTGGGGGGGCTGGAGTAGGTAAAACAGTACTCATCATGGAATTAATCAACAACATTGCTAAAGCTCATGGAGGCGTATCCGTATTTGGCGGAGTAGGGGAACGGACTCGTGAAGGAAATGATCTTTATATGGAAATGAAGGAATCCGGAGTAATTAATGAAAAAAATTTTGAGGAATCAAAGGTAGCTCTAGTCTATGGTCAAATGAATGAACCGCCGGGAGCTCGTATGAGAGTTGGTTTAACTGCCCTAACTATGGCAGAATATTTCCGAGATGTTAATAAGCAAGACGTGCTTCTATTCATCGATAATATCTTTCGTTTTGTTCAAGCAGGATCGGAGGTATCCGCCTTATTAGGGAGAATGCCCTCCGCAGTGGGTTATCAACCTACTCTTAGTACAGAAATGGGTTCTTTGCAAGAAAGAATTGCTTCTACAAAAAAGGGATCCATAACTTCGATCCAAGCAGTTTATGTACCTGCGGACGATTTGACCGACCCTGCTCCTGCCACAACATTTGCACATTTGGATGCTACTACCGTACTTTCCAGAGGATTAGCTTCCAAGGGTATTTATCCAGCAGTAGATCCTTTAGATTCAACCTCAACTATGTTACAGCCTCGGATCGTTGGCAACGAACATTATGAAACTGCGCAAAGAGTTAAGGAAACTTTACAACGTTACAAAGAACTTCAGGACATTATCGCAATTCTTGGGTTGGATGAATTATCAGAGGAGGATCGTTTAACTGTAGCAAGAGCACGAAAAATTGAACGTTTCTTATCACAACCGTTCTTTGTGGCAGAAGTTTTTACCGGTTCTGCAGGAAAGTATGTTGGTCTTGCAGAAACAATTAGGGGATTTCAACTAATCCTTTCCGGAGAATTAGACGGCCTACCCGAACAAGCTTTTTATTTGGTGGGTAACATCGATGAAGCTAGCACGAAAGCTATAAACTTAGAAGAGGAGAACAAATTGAAGAAATGAAATTAAATCTTTATGTACTAACTCCTAAGCGAATTATTTGGGATTGTGAAGTGAAAGAAATCATTTTATCTACTAATAGTGGCCAAATTGGCGTATTACCAAACCACGCCCCCATTAACACAGCTGTAGATATGGGTCCTTTGAGAATACGCCTCCTCAACGACCAATGGTTAACGGCGGTTCTGTGGAGCGGTTTTGCGAGAATAGTTAATAATGAGATCATCATTTTAGGAAATGATGCGGAACTGGGTAGTGACATTGATCCGGAAGAAGCTCAACAGACACTTGAAATAGCCGAAGCTAACTTGAGTAGAGCTGAGGGTACGAAAGAGTTGGTTGAAGCGAAGCTAGCTCTCAGACGAGCTAGGATACGAGTCGAGGCTATCAATTGGATTCCCCCATCCAATTGAATACAATCCAATGGTTTAGTTGATACAAAGAAAAAGGGAAGAGGGGTAGAAAAAGTTATTAGATAGCGAAGCGAAGTAAGTCCAATGCTATCTAGTAATTTTTCTACCTACCTACCTACTATTGGATTTGAACCAATGACTCCCGCCGTATGAAAGCAATACTCTAACCACTGAGTTAAGTAGGCAATTTATCACCTCAAAGGAAGACCCATTACTTCGATCGATTATAGATCGAATCCTTTTTATAAGCAATACTGCTCCGTTATTGGTATGTTATATAGTAAACAGATCAAAGGGATATCCTCTGGCATTAGAGAATATTCATCTTGACAAGAAATTATCTATATGTTAAGATATCTCTGACAAGGGCTATAGCTCAGTTCGGTAGAGCAACTCGCTTACACGTGCGCCAATGCTTTTCAAGGGAGCTTATTATGCAATGAACATAATTGATCTTATTGCAAAATCAATGTCTTACTTCATGGATTCGAGAGAATAGGAGAACAGTAGCCTGACAAACAGTCGGTTCAGTCCGATTCAGGTGCCAATTCAGGTGCCTAATCAAATAGAACCCTTATCGATTTGCTAGTTGATAAGGTAAATATCCAGCCCACTAAATGCTAGGCGTAATGAGGATAAGGGCCTCCAAAAAACTTCTTTTCGTTCTATGAACTTTAAGGTGTATGAAGTCTCATAGTCAACTCTTGCAGCGGAACGATAGAGACTCCATTTCACTTAGGTTGATTTAATTTAGGCCGGAGGCAGACCTAAGTCAAGGTAATCCTCCTTTGAAACACTTTGGTATTGCTCCTAGATAGATCATAATACAAATAATCAATCAGAGCACAGGGAGCCATCTCATTATCTTTCCGTAAAGAAAAACTATGGTGGACTAACTGATCTTTACATCAGTTGATGAAAGAGCCCAATGCAAAAAAATGCATGTTGGGTCTTTGAAACAGTTCGGATCATTTCGATAATAATCCGTTTGATCTGTTTTACCGAGAAGGTCTACGGTTCGAATCCGTATAGCCCTAATATGTCCTTTTTTTAGATTTTAGGATAGAGATCCTATGTTTCCTTTAGTATAGTTTTCATTTCCTCATTAGTACTTGTTTATAGACTGGACGGTCGCTTGCGCCATAGAATAGAGATAAAAGCATTACCACAGGCTCATTCATCGAAAATCTTAGAGACAGGAAAAGAAAAACGAATTTCTATCAAATCAATAGAAGGAAGGATCCCTTACCTGATTTGAATTCCATCCTCCTTCAAATAGGATATGCTCTAAGTCCCTAGATTTCCCTATAATAACTGCAATGATTTTCTCCATCTTGCGAATTCTTACTTTGTTTGAAGTATATTATTTTGCTTATATATACATTATCTAAATCGATCTACTTTAAATAAAATAGAAAAATGGAAATAAAATCCAAAAATAAAGAAAGAGTAAATAAGAAAACAGAATATTCTGTCTCATAGTTCTGAAATAGAGTTCTTTATTTTTATAGTATTACTCCTCATTAGGCTGCATACATTAGTCATCCTATCTTAATTAGGTTCTAATTATAAATAGAATGGAAATCAAAAAGAAAGGGAGTCGGGATTCCATTGGATGAATCTTTAAAGAAGACAGGGCACAGAGGAAACAAAGGCTAAACTAAGTGCTTTGGTTTGAGCAAAACAGATTCTTGTTTCACCGAGGAAAAGAGAGAAGTTCTGGATAAATTGACAACGCTGACTTGAATTGACTAATTAAGTTCCGCCTATTCCACATTAATGGGAGTACATTTATGTTTCTGCTTCACGAATATGATATTTTTTGGACATTTCTAATAATAGCAAGCCTTATTCCTATTTTTGCATTTTGGATTTCAGGACTTTTAGCCCCGATTAGTGAAGGACCAGAGAAGCTTTCTA